ATCAGACTTTGGTAAATCCGTTTTTCCAGCTCTTGTTCTCGCTGATTCAGAGGTATCCGCTCTTGGATCCAATGCAGAACTCTTTCTGAATGAGAGAGATAAAGACGAGAAAGACCAATGAAATCAAGTTGAAAGATTGTATAGTTTAATGGTAAAGTTTGATTATCATTAATCCCCAGAAAAAGTTAACGAGTTTTTCGGTTTGATTCATATCCTATTCATCTTCTAAAGGGGGCTCTCGGCTGATTTATATTAAGTTAAGGTGGCCTTAGGCCCCTATGGTACATTGGTGCCCCTATGGTCCAGTGGTTACGACCTCTCTCTTTCACGGAGAAAACGAGGGTTCAAGTCCCTCTGGGGGTACACCAAGACCATAGGAATAGGATTTTATCAAAAGTGAAATGGATTTGTCAAGTCCGCCTGGTAGACGAAAGGAAGTTGATTATGGAACGTCTAATTAGGCGTTGGGTCGATGCCCGAGTGGTTAATGGGGACGGACTGTAAATTCGTTGACAATATGTCTACGCTGGTTCAAATCCAGCTCGGCCCAACAATTTGCCAATCGACTATCAGATGGTAGAACCCTCTTGTTCTTAAGAAATACCTGATAAGAGAGAAGAAAAAAGAATCCAAATTTTCTGCTAGATCTCTTCTTATTTCCCTGGGATTGTAGTTCAATAGGCAAGAGCACCGCCCTGTCAAGGCGGATGTTGCGGGTTCGAGCCCCGTCAGTCCCGACGGATCCAATAAGTACATCAATTCACCTCTCCATTTTATGTGAAATGAAAGAAGGGACAGAGAACATAATTTAATTCCCAATTCCCAAGGGGTTTCCCCTCTTTTTTTCAGGATTCTGTCGAAGAAAGAACAAACCCTAAACTAAAATGAAAATAACTAAAATAGTGAAGTTGATAGAATATTCCATCCTTTCTCCCGCGACTCATCTTTCTCATACTTCTTTGTCTTCCAAAGAAAATTGGATCATTCAAATTTACAACCTAATTCCTCTCTTTTTCCACTTCGCTTGTATTGTTTGTTGGGGTTTTGTAGTTAATGGAAACGGACGGGTGGCTAGAGGATACTTCATTTGATGGTTCTACACGGAAGACCTAAGGTAGGTTATAGAAAAGAAAGAACAGAAAAGAAGGATAAATAAAGGAATTTTTGATTGGTCCGGGAATCCAATCTTGGATTCGGTATGGATAAAAGATCTTCGTATGTTATACTATTCAATTCTCGACGACGAATTAATTTAATAGCTCAGATATTCTTATTCATGATATTGATCGGATTCAAGATCATGAATAGGTAATGCATTCATTGAATTGACAGGTGAAAAATTTATCATCTCTATGGGATTAAATCCCGAGTTATTGTGAAATCAAAAAAACGATGAGATTGAGATTATGGAAGTAAATATTCTTGCATTTATTGCTACTGCACTGTTCATTTTAGTTCCTACTGCTTTTCTACTTATCATTTACGTAAAAACAGTCAGTCAAAATGATTAATTACTTGAAATGAAACTTGACTTCTGAGTTCTTATCAATAGTTGAAGAAATCAAATCAAAAGGATTCTTTTTTTGCGTCTTAAATGAAATCAACGGGCTATGCGGGATTCTATGAGATCCGAGAGTATGGTAAGAGAGTATGGTAAGAAAGAAATTTCTTTCTTACCATACTCTCTATTAGTGTTATAGTAGTGTATAAAGTTGTACTTGACTTTCTAATAAAGTTGGTATACTATATTAGCTTCTATCTTCAATATATGTAGTGATTAATCCATATATGGAATTAACGTAGGGCCCGATTCTCTTTCTTTCTGAAATAATTGTTTTACTGTTATAGAATACATTTCTCCACTAGAATCCAATGGAATTTCGAAATGAATATATTTTTATTTGAAAATTATTTCAATTCAAATAAAAAATGCGTTGCAGAACGATCTATAAAACAATTGATACCGTTTCATTCCTCAACTAAATTAGTAGTGCTTCTAAAGTCCACTTCTTCCCCATACTACGAGTGAAAGGGAAAATGTAAAGACTACCATTAAAGCAGCCCAAGCGAGACTTACTATATCCATGTCAATTATGTCCCTTATCTTTATGATAGAAATATTCCATTATTGTATTGCTCACTAATAATAGTAGAATCCATGGTCCAGAGTCAAAAAAAGATTCTGGCCGAACACTATTGATGAACCAATCAAATAAATCCATTTCTAAAAAATTCCTATATGATTTCTAATCGGGAAAGACTAAACACAAGTAAAATACACAATGACGCTACAAAGGAATGTTACTAATGGAACATATAGTAATAAAAAAAGAGAGCCCATTCTTTGTTGCCCTTCAAAGTAAAAATAGATCAATTGCTATCTATTACATACTTTTATTTCCTATTTGATCTGATCCGTACCCTTTACCGACTGTCTCTCTGAAGCAGTTGGGAGATAGTATATTATACTCTTGACGAGGGGTTTCAAAAAAAAAATTATTATTTTTTTTTTCACTTTTTCTATACTTTTTCTATAAAAAAGTAAATTATCCATCTAATCTCAATCTAATAGTGATTGAATGTCTGAACACTCAGAGATTCTCGCGAGTCTATATATGTAGATTACATAAAGGACTTTCCACAACTAGTAGTTGAATTAGCCGCCGGCTACCCAATGAAATTCAAGACCCAATCAGTAGACATTACATTAGCAGTAGAAGGGAATCAGGAAGTCTTGCTTCGACCATTATAATATAATCTTTCTTTTAATTTTAGATTGAAAGATTTCCAATCTTTTACAAAATTCCCAGAACAGATGTTTAGAATCAACCAAGTATCAATAATCCCCTTATTCTGTTCTGCTGGGGAAAATTTGGGTGATTTATATCAGCAGATAAGAGATTTTGATTCGTTTGTTGATGAGGCGGCACCCGGATTTGAACTGGGGAAAAAGGATTTGCAGTCCCCCGCCTTACCACTCGGCCATGCCGCCAAAACGATACACAATAAATAGGATAAAATTTTCTGGGTTGGATTACTAAACGTTAGTTTATTGTACTTGCATCCCTTTTTTAATTTAATCCTTTTTCTAAATTTATAAAAATTCTAAAAGAAACCCTTTTCCCCTTTTGATTGTATTTGATCCACCCCCTCGATTGATTGTATAGTATCTCAAAACATACAATGCCGAAAAACTTCCCCTCACTTTTCTATTGAAAAATCAAATGTATATTTTCATTTAAAAAAGCCAAAATTTATGACAAATGGGAACCATTAACTATTCGTTGACTGAGAATTCCTGAATGATTCTTGGATTTGAATCGAAAATTAAGTTTGCCTAATGACATAATAAACTACAAAACATACTTAATTGATTCTTTTGAATCAAAAATCCTTCTCAATTTCCATTATAACAAAAATGATAAGTATATGTAAACCCCAGAACGGAAATTCTTACACAGATACCAAATTGGGTATCTTATTTATCTTATTTAGAGTATGTTTCCTATACCTATATCCTATACCTATAAATAAAGGGAATTCGTTGGAACAAAAAAAGGCCCGGCTGGGTATTGACCGGGCCAGGCCCAAAAGGCACTTCGAACAAAATAAAAGCAAGAAGGTCTTCTTTATTTATCTTTCTATTTTGATCTTTCGAGCATCTAAATGGAATTGCTAATTATATAATAACGATAAAGAATGTGAAAGAAATACTTTCTTTAATCCTTACTTGATGTGTAATGTAACATAGTAATTATCTTTTTCAATTGGGAGAGATGGCTGAGTGGACGAAAGCGGCGGATTGCTAATCCGTTGTACGAGTTATTCGTACCGAGGGTTCGAATCCCTCTCTTTCCGTTTCCGTTGATGACTTTCTATTTTTTTCTTTCAAATTTCGCAAACCCCTTTTTATTTTTTTCCTAGTTAAACGTATGGAATATATAAAATAAAATCTTAAGAAAATTGGAAAATCAAGCAAGAAAAACGAAATTTTTATTTTATTCTTCACGTCCAGGATTACGTCCTGGATCATTGGATAGGAATCCAAAGATGAAGAGAGAAACAAAGAATATTACTACTGTGTAAACGAAAAGTTTGAGAGTAAGCATTACACAACCTCCAAGATCATTTTTTGAAAAAGAAAAACGAGAAAAGATAATAGATCCTCCATTTTTATATCACATATCCTATTTTGACACCAAGAAATGAATTCTCGAAATAGAAAAGAATGTTCAGAAATTCAAATGAAGTTGAAATTTGTAATAAGAGTCTTTGATTATCATTATCACAAATCACTTTCATACCCACAATTAGATATTCTAAGGGACCCTAACCTAATAAGGTCTTTCGCCGGAAAAAGGATTCGAATCGGGAAATGGGGCGAGCCCAATTTGTCGCGGCTATCCAAGAATTTCAATGTTTGGATTGAAGGTTCATACTCCCAGACTTATTTGATCTTATCAATGTTATAATTTTTCTCGAATAAATCATGAATTTTCTAGGATAGTATTCAAGATCTTATCGAAAACTTACAGCAGCTTGCCAAACAAAGGCTAAAAGAAAAAAGAACAGGGGTATGACTGGCATAACATCTACGATTGGATTCAAAAAAGCATAGGCTTCGGGCAATTTGGCGAAGAAAAGACTACTCGGATAAAGGGCAGAATTAAGACAGATCAAACTAAAGATATTAAGCATAACAGACATTTTGTTCGTCGAGATAATTGCATTTTGATTGAGTTATTGATATAAGGAAAAATGAAGAAAGTAAGGTAGACAAAAAAATCCTTCTTTTTCCGCTCAATCAAAAATCCTCCAATTCTCAAAGGAGAATAGAAGAAATCATACTTTCATACAATATCTTAATTGAATTATATGTAATGATCAATAAATTTAGTTGAATTCTAGATATACACATGTCAAAATCCTAGCACGAATCTATAATATATTCTATAAAGAAGAATAAAGAAGAAAGATTTTCTATAGATAGTTGTACTGGAATTGACGAACACTTAATACCAATATTATTCTTTATTAGTATTAATTAGTATTAGTGTCCAATAAAAATTGAAATGGGGCGTAGCCAAGTGGTAAGGCAACGGGTTTTGGTCCCGCTATTCGGAGGTTCGAATCCTTCCGTCCCAGAGCATATCCATTGTATCCGAATACATCTTTTTTATTCAACAAGGTTCTATTTCAAGGTCTAATATTGGATAGAATATTATTCTTCTTTCTTTTTTGATTTTGAATGATTCTTTTCGGAATCATATCTCAGTTTTTCACAAACTGAACTAAATCGAGTTCAAATGACATGCAAATGTAACTGAATCCTTTTGTGATCCAGATAACGATAAGATGAGACATAGATCACAGTTGCAGAAAGATTACTTAACCTGAGGTTAAACAAAATATGAAAATACATATAAAATGAGGAAGTGCTTAGCCTATAGGTATGTATTGTTATCAGGTATGTATTGTTATCCTATTTCAGTGACAACAGTCTTTCTATTTTTGTGAAAAAGAATTTGCATCCCTAAAATATTTAAATTTAAATATTTAACAATGATATTTCTTTTTATTGTTCGATCTATTTAGCTTATTTGCTTTAAATCATTGACAATTCTATTCGAAAAGAAACAGAGATTTTTATTTCTTATGATAATCAAATGTAGTCTTTACTGTAAAAGTAAAACTTGACTCAAATAATGATGTCGAAGTAGGAAACTTTTTCAATTATCAAGATTTGTAATGATTCCTTATGGGTTGAATCTTTGGGAAGTTGGAAATGGGTCAGTCTATCTTATTGAGTCACTTGAAGAGGTAGAGTCAAATAGAATTTATTTATAGAATTTATTTATTCGTGTTATTTCTGTTAGTTATGTTATTTCTATATTTAGATTTCTAGATATTTCTGTTAGATATTTTTTTGAGATAGAGATTTATAGAAAAAAGTTCCATTCATACAAAAAAAGCCCGGGTCTTGCTAAGATTTCTTCAGAAAAATCTTTATTATCTATGTAGATAAGAAAAAATATAAATGACTATGTCTCTGTACCGACTGAACCAATGACTATTCATGATTCCATAATTGAATCAATTCCATACTGGTTCCAAGGAATGTTATGGTAAAACTTCGTTTAAAACGATGTGGTAGAAAGCAACGTGCGACTTGAAGGACACGATCCGGTGTGGATTCTTATTCTTACATCCACCATTTTATTTTATATAGGAATGAAGGTGCTCTTGGCTCGACGTCGTTTGTTCTATTCTACTAGAACCCTTCTTTTTTTATTGGGTTGTAATGTAAATAGTTCATGATGGAGCTCGAGTAGAAAGTATTGATTAATTTCTCAGGGGCAACGATCTAGGGTTAATGCCAATCAATAAATTGGAACAACTTCGTAAGTATATCTTCGATATAGAAATCGAAAGGATCCGATTCGAGCAAATTTTCAATTCAAAAAAAATTGTTGGAACGGCAAAAACTTTTTCGATCCACAGTGTATCGCGCACGAATCAACCCTCGGTATGATTCTTTGATAGAAAGAAATCACAAAAGGGGTATGTTGCTACCATTTTGAAAGGATTAAGAAGCACCGAAGTAATGTCTAAACCCAATGATTTAAAACAAAGATAAAGGATCCCAGAACAAGGAAACACCGCTTCAATTGTCTCACAGATCCGAATAAAGAATCCAAATAGATTTTCAACGAGACAAAAGGGGGGTTAAAGACCACTCAATAAAAAAATATCTGAATTTTCTTTAATATATTTGAGAATTATTGAACTTGAGTTATGAGTACAAATGATTTTTTATTTTTCAGGAAGGAAGCTAAAAAAAAATGACTATGAGTTAAATTATAGGCTAATTTCTTTTACGGATTCCTTTACTATTTATTATAATTTTATCCATAGACAAAACTTCGAATCATTTTTTCTCGAGCCGTACGAGGAGAAAACTTCCTATACGGTTCTAGGGGGGGGTTCTTTTTCATCTACATCTATCCCGATGAGCCGTCTATCGAATCGTTGCAATTGATGTTCGATCCCGAAGAGAAGGAAGAGATCTTCGGAAAGTGGGTTTTTATGATCCGATCAAGAATCAAACTTATTTAAACGTTCCCGCTATTCTCTATTTCCTTGAAAAAGGCGCTCAGCCTACAGGAACTGTTCAGGATATTTTAAAAAAGGCAGAGGTTTTTAAGGAACTTTGCCCTAATCAAAAATCAAACGAAATTCAATTAAATTAAGGAAATAAAAACTAAGGGTAGGATAGTGATTTCTATATCATTTTGGATATCTTTTCTATACTATTTTTTTTTATTTCCTTCTTTTCTTGCTCTATTAGTATCTATTTATCCTATTAGTATCTATTTATCATTGCTTTTATAGAATCTTTTTCTAACGAAAACCTTATTTGATTGATCCTCACAAAATAGAAAATTCTGGCATTACCTGCAATCGGGTGGTTTTCATTCGAATTCTAATAACAAGTAAGAA